GACTATGTATGAAGTAGTAATATTTTTTTTACTGGCGGAGACACGAACAAATAAAAAAGTAAGAAGAAACAAAATGCAATTCGTTTCTTTTGTATACTTTAATAAATACACAATACCCATCGTTTTTTTTACCTGTTTTAGATACAATCTACAAAACAAAATTAGTAAGGGGGATAGTTCCGACACTTAGATGGATAAGTATGTATCATGATCTATAACTAGAACACTGAATATGTATGTGGACCCATATCAATTAATTTGTAGAATATATACTCATACAAATGACTCATGTGCCAGGAACCAGATTTGAACTGGTGACACGAGGATTTTCAGTCCTCTGCTCTACCAGCTGAGCTATCCCGACCATTGATGACGCACCATCCTCATTTTATTTTAATATAGGACTGGGGTCTATGTCAATTAAAAAAATGAAAAGATATTACAGATATTACAAGGTATTATCCAGGCCCTGGTCGAATTTCTTGTATCTTCAAAATGAAAACTTTATAAGTTTCAATACAGTACAAATAATACAATTAATGATATGAATTGTTAATTATTGAAATTTAACAATATTATTCAAAGATGCTCATTTGCATTTGAACACGTATCATATATATCACACACAGGGCTTGCTTATGATGTGATAAGAAAAAAAATTTCCGCTCAGATCTGTTTGTGAAATGTGAAAATAGTAGAGTGAGAATGACTGAGAACTATAACCAATTATGAGTCACTAACAAAATAAGAAGATAAATAATTAGGGAGGCAACCGGGTCTTTTTGGGGATAGAGGGACTTGAACCCTCACGATTTCTAAAGTCGACGGATTTTCCTCTTACTATAAATTTCATTGTTGTCGATATTGACATGTAGAATGGGACTCTATCTTTATTCTTATCCGATTTAAAAATTTTTAAAAATAAAAAGATTTAGCGGACGGAGTCGTCATTAATCATTTTGAATTATTTGGCGATAGTATTTCAGTAAGTATACATATGTATATAGGTTTATCTTTCATCCTTTCGGAAGTTTCGATTCCTTTACTACGAACACAATGCAGCCAACTCCATTTGTTAGAACAGCTTCCATTGAGTCTCTGCACCTATCCTTTATTTATTCTCGCTTTCTGAAACCCTTGTTTGTTTTCATAAAACGGGATTTGGCTCAGGATTGCCCATTTTTAATTCCAGGGTTTCTCTGAATTTGAAAGTTATCACTTGGTAGGTTTCCATACCAAGGCTCAATCCAATTAAGTCCGTAGCGTCTACCAATTTCGCCATATCCCCCCTTTGTGATTAGTATCACACACATCATGATGCCGTTTACCCCTTATTTGTTCATTTCCCCATTTATATTATGCTATAAACGTTGAATTCATTAGATATCGATTCCTGTATTGTATTGAAAAGGGTTTTCTCCGATTTGATTTCGTATCTATCTTCTTTCATCTCTATTGGATTGGAGATCATACTTAGTCCAACCAGAAATTCAATATAGATATATACCGCATAACATAATAACATATATCTATTACTATTATAATAGATATAATATATTATATATACATGTCCCTATTTCTATCATTTTATATCATTTTTAGTGTGCACTTTTGAATACTTGAACGGTCGATTCTTTGTTTTTTCGTCTTAGGTTTCGCCTTTCCGAATGAAACCCTAGGACTGTTTCATTATGATCTGGAGTGCACTCCAGATCATAATAAAAAAAAAACGACAAAGGACAATTTAGTATTATTGATTTAATACTTTCATTAATAGCCATAACTAATCGAATAGATATAATTAATCAATTAATCATTCCGTTAATTTCTAATTTAGAATTCTTTTTTAAAATGGATTTATATTTATTTATATTTTTATATTTATTTATAGTAAAATTTCAAAAAACAATATTAAATATGTATATTAAATATGTAATGTAATAGTCAAAAAATCTTAGTCTCTAATTAAACAAATTAAGATATTTATTATTGATAAACATATATTTGAGAAATAGATCTAAATTAATATATCAAAATGAAATGTTTTTGAAAATTAGATTTTCCATTTTTATTCGTTTCTATAGTTGAATTTTTCTACATTTATATCATATTTATTATGAAATAACTAAGAATAAACAGTTAAGATCTCAGTAGCAGTACTAAATTAGTATACGTGTACAATTTATATTACGTGAGCCCGCTTAGCTCAGAGGTTAGAGCATCGCATTTGTAATGCGATGGTCATCGGTTCGATTCCGATAGTCGGCTTTTCTCCATTTGTTTTAGTTTTTAGATAATTGATAATAGGAAATCTAAAGTTAAAAGCTTCTTTGCCCTTTCCTAAAGGTCACCGAGCCCCCTCTATTATTTCATAGAAACTTCCAATTTTTAATTAAAAAAAAATTGGATTGGAGGGGCTTCATCTCTGTAGAACAAATCAATCAAGAAAAGAGACCTTCATTTTTTTTTTATTTATATAATACAATTATATATACAATAT